AAAATTCATGGTCTTCTTCTTATTAAGAATTATCCCGAATTTGAGCAGACACTAGATAGGTTTCGTATAAAATTATTTTCAACAAAAAAAGTACGCTCTTTATTTCCAGAACACACACAAGAAAAAATTGATTCAGAAGATCAAATACTAATTTTAAAAATTTTATTCGATGTAGTTATAACGGATCCCAACGACCAAAGAATTAGAAAAAACCCTATTGGAATAAAAGAAATTAGTAAAAAAGTTCCTCGCTGGTCATACAACTCAATTACCGGTTTAGGACAAAAAAAGAAAAACAGGGGCGAAACTGTAGCAGGGGCAATTCGTTCAAGAAAGTTCAAACATGTAGTTATTTTTACTGATAACCAGCCAAAGCCAAATACCTCTACGTATATTAATACCAAATATACTAAGAGTCCTAAGCAAGCAAAGAAAGTGAATTTGACCCATTATTCACAACAATCGGATTTTCGTCGAGGTCTAATCAAAGGCTCCATGCGCGCACAAAGACGTAAAACTATTACTTGGGAACTGTTTCAAGCAAATGTGCATTCCCCGCTTTTTTTGTACAGACTAGACAAACCTTTTTTTTTTTCTTTTGATATTTCCGAACCGATGAAAGTAATTTTTAAAAATTGGATGTGGAAACAAAAAGACCAAAAACCTTCTGATTCTAAAATTGAAAAGCAAAAAAAAATTGATAACAAAGAGGAGGACAAAAGAGAAAAATACAAAAGAAAAGAAAAAACAGAGATACCCATAGCAGAAATCTGGAATACATTTTTTTTTGCTCAAGTACTCAGAAGTTTTGTATTATTAACTCAATCGATTCTTAGAAAATATATTATATTACCTTCACTGATAATAGCTAAAAATATTACTCGCATGTTATTATTTCAAATTCCCGAATGGTCCGAGGATTTAAAGGATTGGAATAGGGAAATGTATGTAAAATGCACCCATAATGGTGTTCAATTATCCGAACGAGAATTTCCGAAAAACTGGTTAACGGAGGGTATTCAGATAAAGATCCTATTTCCTTTTTGCCTGAAACCCTGGCACAAATCTAAGCTACAATTCCCTCATAAAGATGCAATGAAAAAAAAAGGGGGACAAAAAAACAACGATTTTTGTTTTTTAACAGTTTGGGGAATGGAAGCGGAATTGCCTTTTGGTCCTCCCCGAAAAAGACCTTCATTTTTTAAACCCATTTTCAAAGAACTAAAAAAAAAAATTAGACAATTGAAAACAAAGTCTTTAAGAGTTTTAAAAGAAAGAACAAAAATTTTTCAACAAATCGCAAAAGAAACAAAAAGATGGGTCATCAAAAGAATTCTATTACTAAAAGGAAAAGGAAGAGTAAAAGAACTTTCAAAAACAAACCAAATTCCATTATTTAGATTGCGAGAAATAGATGAATTTGATGAAGATAAAAAAGATTTGATAATGAGTAATCAGATGATTCACGAATCGTCCATTCAAATCCGATCTATGGATTGGACAAATTTAACACTGCCCGAAAAAAAAATAAAAGATCTGACTAATCGAACAAACATAATAAAAAAGAAAATAGAAAAAATTACAAAAGAAAAGAAGAAAAAACTGCTAACTTACGAAATAAATATTAGTTCGAACAAAACAAGTTATCGTCCTAAAATATTAGGAGCGTCCAAAAAGATTTGGCAAATATTAAAAAAAAGAAATACTCGATTAATCGGTAAATCATATTTTTTTATAAAATTTTTCATTGAAAGGATATACATAAAAATTTTTCTAGCTATTGTCAATATTCCAAGAATCAATGCAATTTTTTTTTTTGAATCACCAAAAAAAATCCAAATTATTGAGAAAAATATCCACAATAATGAAACAAATCAGGAAAGAATTAATAAAACAAGTAAAAATGGAATTCACTTTATTTCGACTATAAAAAAATCACTTTCTAAGGTTAGTAATAAGAATTCAAAGATTTCTTATTATTTCTCTTTTTTCTCACAATCACAAGCATATGTATTTTACAAATTATCACAAACCCAACTTATTCACTTTTATAATTTAAGATTTGTCTTTCAATATGACGGAACATCCCTTTTTCTTAAGAAGGAAATAAAAGATTATTTTAAAAAACAAGGGATATTTCATTACGAATTAAGACATGAATCTTTTTGGAATTTTGAAATGAATCAATGGAAAAACTGGTTAAAGGGGCATTATCAATATCAATCCGATTTATCTCGGATAAGATGGCCTATATTAGTACCACAAAAATGGCGAAATAGAGCCAATCAACACAGTATGGCTCAAAAGAAAGATTTAAACAAAAAGGATTCATATGAAAAAAATAGATTAACTCATTCCGACAAACAAAATTTTTTTGAAGCGAATCCATTACAGAATCAAAAAGATAATTTTAAAAAACACTATAGATATGATCTTTTATCATATAAATCTCTTAATTATGAAGATAAGAAAGACTCGTATATTCATAAATCATTATTCCAAGTAAATAATAAAGAAGAAATCTTTTCTAATTCCAACATAAGGGAAGGCAAATTATTTGATATGTTGGGAGGTATCCCTATTAATAATTATCTAGAAGAAGATAATATTATGGATATGGATAAATTTTCGGATAGAAAATATTTTGATTGGAGAATTCTCGATTTTTGTCTTAGAAATAAGGTTGATATTGAAGTCTGGGTTGATATTGGTACCAACAGGAATCCAAATACTAAGATTGGGGCTGATAAGTATCAAATAATTGATGAAATTAATAAGAAAGTTCTTTTTTATCTTACAATTCATGAAGATGAAGAAATTAAACCATCCAATCAAAAAAAGTTCTTTTTTGATTGGATGGGAATGAATGAAGCAATACTAAGTTGTCCTATATCAAATCTGGAGCTTTGGTTCTTCCGAGAATTAGTGCTATTTTTTAATGCATATAAAAAAAAACCGTGGATCATACCAATCAAATTACTTCTTTTCGGTTTTAATGGAAACGAAAATGGGAATAAAAAAATAACTCGAAAGAAAAAGGAAGATCTTTTTATATCATCGAATCAAAAAAACTCTCTTGAATTATACAATAGAAGTAAAGAAGAAAAAGAACCCCCAGACCAAGGGAATCCTCGATCAGATGCACAAAACCAAGTAAGTCTTGGGTCAGTTCTCTCAAACCAAGAAAAAGATGTTGAAGCAAATTCTTCGGGATCAGACATCAAAAAACGTAGAACGAAAAAACAATACAAGAACAACACAGAAGCAGAACTTTATTTCTTCCTAAAAAAGTATTTGCATTTTCAGTTGAGATGGGATTCTTTTTTAAATCAAAGAATAATAAATAATATCAAGATCTATTGTCTCCTGCTTCGACTGATAAATCCAAGAGAAATTGCTATATCCTCTATTCAAGGGGGAGAAATGGGTCTGGATATTTTGATGATTCATAAGGATTTCACTCTTACAGAATTGGTGAAAGGGGGAATATTTATTATCGAACCACTTCGTCTGTCTGTAAAAAACGATGGACGGTTTTTTATATATCAAATCGTAGGTATTTCATTAGTTCATAAGAATAAGCGCCAAATTACTAAAAGATACCGAGAAAAAAGCTATGTTCATAAAAAAAAAAATTATGAATCCATTGCAAGACATCAAAGAATGACTGGAAATAGAGACAAAAAGAATTATGATTTGCTTGTTCCTGAAAATATTTTATTCCCTAACCGTCGTAGAGAATTGAGAACTCTGATTTGTTTCAATTGGAAGAATCAAAATGGTATTCAGAGAAATTCCGTATTTTGTAATAACGTAAAAAAAGGGGGTCACGTTTTGGATAAAAGCAAAGATCTTGCTAGAGAGAAAAAGAAACTAATTAAATTAAAGTTCTTTCTTTGGCCCAATTATCGATTAGAAGATTTAGTTTGTATGAATCGCTATTGGTTTAATACCAATAATGGCAGTCGTTTCAGTATGATAAGGATACATATGTATCCACGATTGCAAATTTGTTACTAGTACGTTTTTCTTATCGATCGCGTACCATACGTACCATACCCGGTATATGAAAACAAAGAGATGGACACATGCCTTGTCTTACATTCCATTATGATACAGGATACCACTTTAAGGACATACGGATTGGTTAGATCTATAAATGAATTAACAGAATTTTTTTTTTAGGTCTCGCTTTTTCTCTTTTGAAGAAATATACCATCCTTTTTTATCCCTAATCAAATTGAAAATGGCATTGATTGTTGATTGATTTTATCGGAAGTTCATAACGACTTTAAGATGATTGTGTATATTCAATTCAAATGACTAACATTATTATTACTGATCAGTAAATTTCATATTAAAAGAAAGGGAAAAGAGGATTTCGTTTTATGGTAAAAAATTCATTCATCTCAGTTACTTTTCAAGAAAAAAAAAAAGAAAACAGCGGGTCTGTTGAATTTCAAGTATTAAGTTTCACTAATAAGATACAAAGACTTACTTCCCATTTGGAATTGCACAGAAAAGACTATTTATCTCAGAGGGGTTTACGGAAAGTTCTGGAAAAACGCCAACGGCTACTTTCTTATTTGTCAAAGAAAAATAGAGTACGTTATAAAGAATTAATTAGTCAGTTGAATATCCGGGAGTCAAAAAATCGTTAATTTGAAAAAAGAATTTTGAATTATTTGATTTATTAGATTTTGAATCTTGATAACTTCTTTTTGTTTTCAACAATTCATGTAAGAATGAATCGAGGAAAAACCTATGAGTACACTAGCTACAGGAAAAGACCTTATGAGAGTAAATATGGGACCTCACCACCCATCAATGCATGGTGTTCTTCGTCTCATCGTTACTCTCGATGGCGAAGATGTTATTGACTGTGAACCGATATTGGGTTATTTACACAGAGGGATGGAAAAAATTGCGGAAAACCGAACAATTATACAATATCTGCCTTATGTAACACGTTGGGATTATTTAGCTACTATGTTCACAGAAGCAATAACTGTAAATGGACCAGAACAGTTGGGAAATATTCAAGTACCTAAAAGGGCCAGCTATATCAGAGTAATTATGTTGGAGTTGAGTCGTATAGCCTCTCATCTGTTATGGCTCGGCCCTTTTATGGCAGATATTGGTGCACAGACCCCCTTCTTCTATATTTTCAGAGAAAGAGAATTAGTATATGATCTATTCGAAGCTGCCACCGGTATGAGAATGATGCATAATTATTTTCGTATCGGAGGGATAGCGGCCGATTTACCCCATGGATGGATAGAGAAATGTTTGGATTTCTGTGATTATTTTTTAACGGGGGTTGTTGAATATCAAAAACTTATTACACGAAACCCTGTCTTTTTAGAACGAGTTGAAGGAGTAGGCATTTTTGGTGGAGAAGAAGCAATAAATTGGGGTTTATCAGGACCAATGCTACGAGCGTCTGGAATAGAATGGGATCTTCGTAAAGTGGATCATTATGAGTGTTACGACGAATTTGATTGGGAAGTCCAGTGGCAAAAAGAAGGAGATTCATTAGCTCGTTATTTAGTCCGAATCGGTGAAATGACAGAATCCGTAAAAATTATTCAACAGGCTTTGGAAGGAATTCCGGGGGGGCCCTATGAGAATTTAGAAATCCGATGCTTTGCTAGAGAAAGCGATCCAGAATGGAATGATTTTGAAGATCGATTCATTAGTAAAAAACCTTCTCCTACTTTTGAATTACCGAAACAAGAACTTTATGTGAGAGTCGAAGCCCCAAAAGGAGAATTGGGAATTTTTCTGATAGGAGATCAAAGTTGTTTTCCTTGGCGATGGAAAATTCGCCCACCGGGTTTTATCAATTTGCAAATTCTTCCTCAGTTAGTTAAAAGAATGAAATTGGCGGATATTATGACGATACTAGGTAGTATAGATATCATTATGGGAGAAGTTGATCGTTGAAATGATAGTTGATACAACAGAAGTACAAGATATTAATTCTTTTTCCCGATTGGAATCCTTAAAAGAGCTCTATGGGACCACACGGGTGTTTGCCCCTATTTTGACTCTTGTATTAGGAATCACAATAGGTGTACTAGTAATTGTGTGGTTAGAAAGAGAAATATCTGCAGGAATACAACAACGTATTGGCCCTGAATACGCCAGCCCTTTCGGAATTCTTCAAGCTTTAGCAGATGGAACAAAACTACTTTTCAAAGAGAATCTTCTTCCAGCTAGAGGAAATACTCGTTTCTTCAGTATTGGGCCATCTATAGCAGTCATATCAATTCTACTAAGTTATTCAGTAATTCCTTTTAGTTATCACCTTGTTTTAGCTGATCTCAATATTGGTATTTTTTTATGGATTGCCGTTTCAAGTATTGCTCCTATTGGACTTCTTATGTCAGGATATGGATCAAATAATAAATATTCGTTTTTAGGTGGTCTGCGAGCTGCTGCTCAATCGATTAGTTATGAAATACCATTAACTTTATGTGTTTTATCAATATCTCTACGTGCGATTCGCTAAAATATAAGCTTTTCTTTTCCTTCTAGAAAAAAAAAAAAGAAATTTAATGGATATCCGCATTTTTTTTTTATTCATTTATTTATTCTTTAGGTTAATAAAAAAATTAGATAGTTATATATGAGTGAAAGAAAACAACTTCTAAATTCGCAGTAAAAGCAGATTGAGTCTCATTTCCTATGTACAAGAGTTAAGTGAAAGTAAACAAAAGTGGAAGTAAACAAAAGTGGACGATGCCCTTTACCCCAAGATTAGTTGATTGGTCATCCTAGCTTGAAGCGGGCTCAAAAGTCAACCGTATGGAGTTTTCACTATATGTTTGAATGTATTACAATACATATATTAACGAACGGGGGATTGAAAAAAAAAAAAAAATGGGTGGATAATAAGGAACACTAAAATACACACAAAGAATTAGTAATGGAGATTATGTAAATTAACGAAAAAGATACGTCTGCATAACATAAAAAGAATACTAATTGGGGCTTTAAATTGGTAGAAATGATCAGGCAGTACTCCCCACAATTCCGATTCAGAGTATGCTCCTATCCCCCAATTAAAGAAATTACTATCAGGAACGAAATAATCCTTTACTTTTTTGAGGCCCCCTTTTTCTCAGAAAGAAGAAGAGGAACAAAAAAAATAGAAAAAAAAATAAAATTACAATAAAAAGAAAAGCTATTTTTTTTCTTATTTCTTTCCTATCTTCATAGAAAGAAAAATTGTGTCATGATTCATGAACTAATGGAATGTCTAATTCTTTTTTTTTGTAATCAAAATAAAATGATGGCTCGAAATATCAATAGATATTTCTACAAAGAGTATTTTATTGAAGGATTTATTAAGTTATTACTCACCCCAAAAAAGTTGAAGGATGAGATCAATTCAGAAATGCTTTTTGATTTATTCTTATAGCAGACGGAATTCCATTGGTATAATTGGGGACCTTCCACGAGTCTATCTATGCTATAACCATATCAAGATAACGAATACTTGCCCGGTCCTTACATTTATTTGTGGCCCTGAGGAGCCGTATGAGGTGAAAATCTCATGTACGGTTTTGTAATAGCGATGGGAACAGTAATGTTATCACCGACTATGATTATCTAATAGTTCAAGTACAGTTGATATAGTCGGGGCGCAATCAAAATATGGTTTTTGGGGGTGGAATTTGTGGCGTCAACCTATAGGGTTTATCGTTTTTCTAATTTCTTCCCTAGCAGAATGCGAAAGATTACCTTTTGATTTACCAGAAGCAGAAGAAGAATTAGTAGCAGGCTATCAAACCGAATATTCGGGGATCAAATTTGGTTTATTTTACGTTGCTTCCTATCTAAATTTATTAGTTTCCTCATTATTTGTAACAGTTCTTTACTTGGGCGGTTGGAATCTTTCAATTCCGTACATATTTGTTCCTGAGTTATTTGAAATAAATAAAGCGGATGGAATCTTTGGAACGACAATTGGTATCTTTATTACATTAGCTAAAACTTATTTGTTCTTATTCATTTCTATCACAACAAGATGGACTTTACCTAGACTAAGAATGGACCAATTATTAAATCTTGGCTGGAAATTTCTTTTACCTATTTCTCTCGGTAATCTATTATTAACAACCTCTTCCCAACTCCTTTCACTGTAAACAAAAAAAGGGGGATACTATATTCACGGCTTACCTCAAACAAGAGAAAGAAAAAATTTATTCATAGATATTCCCGATATGTTCCCTATGGTAACTGGGTTCATGAATTATGGTCAACAAACAGTACGAGCTGCAAGGTACATTGGTCAAAGTTTCATGATTACCTTATCCCAAGCAAATCGTTTCCCTGTAACTATTCAATATCCTTATGAAAAATTAATAACATCGGAGCGTTTCCGCGGTCGAATCCATTTTGAATTTGATAAATGTATTGCTTGTGAAGTATGTGTTCGTGTATGTCCTATAGATCTGCCTGTTGTTGATTGGAAATTGGAAACTGATATTCGAAAGAAACGATTGCTTAATTACAGTATTGATTTCGGAATTTGTATTTTTTGTGGTAACTGTGTTGAGTATTGTCCAACAAATTGTTTATCAATGACTGAAGAATATGAACTTGCTACTTACGACCGTCACGAATTGAATTACAATCAAATTGCTTTAGGTCGTTTACCAATGTCAGTAATTGACGATTTTACAATTCGAACAGTTTTGAATTCGTCTCAAAGAAAAAACGGGTAAATCTCTTTATTCTTTATTATTGGAAATTACTAGGGTTCCGTGTTGGTATAAAGGAATAAGGTCTTTCTCTTTGTTTGGTACAAATCCCAACTATAGATTGGATTATGAGAAGTACAAATTAATTTGTATTGAAAGTCTGTTACTATATCCACAATTTTTTCGAAATATAGACTTTCAATTTCCAACTGCCATTTCCAATAAAGAAAAGAACGAAATTGATCCAATAACTGTACCCACATCAATTCACACCTATTAGATTTAAATTGAATTCAATCGGGAATGCCTCATAAAAAAAAATTGCCTGGTCGGTTCAATAAGGTCATGAAAAAACATTTCGATTTATTTATCTCTTATTTTAATATAATGGATTTGGCTGGACCAATACATGATTTTCTTTTAGTTTTTCTAGGATCGGGTCTTATATTAGGAGGTCTGGGAGTGGTATTACTTACCAACCCGATTTATTCTGCCTTTTCATTGGGATTCGTTCTTATTTGTATATCCTTATTCTATATTCTATCAAATTCGCCTTTTGTAGCTGCTGCACAGCTCCTTATTTATGTAGGAGCTGTAAATGTTTTAATCATATTTGCTGTAATGTTCATGAATGGTTCAGACTATTCCAACGATTTTCATTTGAATCTTTGGACTATTGGGGATGGAGTTACTTCTCTGGTTTGTACAAGTATTTTTTTGTCCTTACTCACTACTATTCTAGATACGTCGTGGTACGGGATTATTTGGACTATACGATCCAACCAGATTATAGAGCAAGATTTGATAAGTAATAGTCAACAAATTGGAATTCATTTATCAACCGACTTTTTTCTTCCATTTGAACTCATTTCGATAATTCTTTTAGTTGCTTTGATAGGTGCAATTGCCGTAGCTCGTCAGTAAAAAATCTTTATAACTAGCAACAGCAATCCAAATTCAACTTTTCTGTGTTATCACATCTATTTGCCTGCAATTCTATTTGAATACTGTTTCATGTATAAATCAAATAGAAGTTTATTGATTCGATCTATTAGCAATATATTCTTTTGTTCTATACTTGTTAGATTATAAGCAATCAAATAACTTGACTTATTGTTCATATTGAAATGAATCGAAATCGGTACGGAGTTGGTCAATGATGCTCGAGCATGTACTTATTTTGAGTGCTTATTTATTTTCTATTGGTATCTATGGATTGATCACGAGCCGAAATATTGTCCGGGCCCTGATGTGTCTTGAACTTATACTAAATGCGGTTAATATAAATTTTGTAACATTTTCCGACTTTTTTGATAGTAGGCAATTAAAAGGAGATATTTTCTCAATTTTTGTTATAGCTATTGCAGCCGCTGAAGCAGCTATCGGATCAGCTATTGTTTCGTCAATTTATCGTAACAGAAAATCGATTCGTATCAATCAATCGACTTTGTTGAATAAATAAAATAGTATTTCAAAATCAGAATATTCATAAATTCGAATTAGCATCTATAATACGTCCTAACCTCGATCATATTGGCGAAAACGTAAAAAATCAAAGTATCTTTGTTCCCTCTTATCAGTTGATCCAGAAATGGATTGATTCCAAAATTCTGGTAAATCGTTGATTGATCCGGTGTTTCAATATATGATTCATTTCCAAAATTACTAGATCAAAATTTATGAATTCAGAAATTGATAGATTCAATGTCACATTCAGTAAAGATTTATGATACATGTATAGGGTGTACTCAATGTGTCCGAGCATGTCCCACGGATGTATTAGAAATGATACCTTGGGACGGATGTAAAGCTAAACAAATTGCTTCTGCTCCAAGAACGGAGGATTGTGTTGGTTGTAAGAGATGTGAATCCGCCTGTCCAACGGATTTCTTGAGTGTTCGAGTTTATTTATGGCATGAAACAACTCGAAGCATGGGTCTAGCTTATTGATATTGATACGTTCCCCAAAACCCCACTTGAATCTATTTTGAATACATTTTTTTTACTTACTGATTACCGACAAAAACCCGTACTCGAAAAAAAAATTAAGAATATATATTCTTAATTTTTTTTTTTCGAGAACGGTTTTGTCTGGTTCAAGTGTATCTTGCCTTTACCACGAACTTTTTTCCTTGGTTAACAATAATTGTAGTTTTTCCGATAGCCACGGGTTTTTTCATTTTCTTTCTACCTCATAGAGGAAATAAGGTGACTAGGGGGTATACTATATATATATGCGTGCTAGAACTCCTTCTAACGACCTATGCCTTCTGTTATCATTTCGAATTGGACGATCCATTAATACAACTCGCAGAGGATTATAAATGGATCGATTTTTTTGGTTTTTACTGGAGATTGGGAATAGATGGACTTTCCCTAGGACCCATTTTATTGACGGGATTTATCACCACTTTAGCTACGTTAGCGGCTTGGCCAGTTACTCGGAATTCCCGATTATTCTATTTCCTGATGTTAGCAATGTATAGCGGTCAAATAGGATCATTTGCTTCTCGTGACCTTTTACTTTTTTTCATCATGTGGGAATTCGAATTAATTCCTGTTTATCTACTTCTATCAGCATGGGGTGGAAAGAAACGTCTTTATTCAGCTACAAAGTTTATTTTGTACACTGCAGGGGGTTCCGTTTTTCTATTAATAGGAGTTTTGGGTATCGGTTTATATGGTTCCAATGAACCAACATTAAATTTGGAAATATTAGCTAATCGATCGTATCCCGTGGCACTGGAAATACTATTCTATATTGGATTTCTTATTGCTTTTGCTGTCAAATCACCGATTATACCCTTACATACATGGTTACCAGACACCCATGGGGAGGCCCATTACAGTACTTGTATGCTTCTGGCCGGAATCTTATTAAAAATGGGAGCATATGGCTTGGTTCGGATCAATATGGAACTATTACCGCACGCTCATTCTCTATTTTCTCCCTGGTTAATCATAGTAGGTACAATGCAAATAATTTATGCAGCTTTAACATCTCCTGGCCAACGCAATTTAAAAAAAAGAATCGCCTATTCCTCTGTATCTCATATGGGTTTCATAATTATAGGAATTGGCTCGATAACTGATACAGGACTCAGCGGAGCCATTTTACAAATAATTTCTCATGGGTTTATTAGCGCTGCACTTTTTTTCTTAGCAGGAACGAGTTATGATAGAATACGCCATGGTTATCTCGACGAAATGGGCGGGCTGGCTATACCAATTCCAAAGATATTCACGCTATTTAGTATCTTATCAATGGCTTCCCTTGCATTACCGGGCATGAGTGGTTTTGTTGCGGAATTGATAGTATTTTTTGGAATAATTACTAGCCAAAAATATCTTTTAATAGCAAAAATACTGATTACTTTTGTAATGGCAATTGGAATGATATTAACTCCTATTTATTCATTATCTATGTTACGGCAAATGTTTTATGGGTACAAGCTATTTAATGGCGTAAACTCTTATTTTTTTGATTCTGGACCACGGGAATTATTTGTTTTGATCTCTATTCTTCTACCCGTACTTGGTATTGGTATTTATCCGGATTTCGTTCTGTCACTATCAGTGGACAAGGTCGAAGCTATTCTATCTAATTTTTTTATAGAGAATTTTCATGAATAAAAAAAGAAAAAAGAAATTTGAATTGTAACCAAACCCCTTTGGCGTTTGTGAGAACCTTTTGAATCACTCCACTACTTGATTCAAAAGGTTCTCGGCGGTTTCCACTCAGTTTCGTTTATATATATGCGCTGTCCTATGTTTGTCTTCATCAGGCCCTTTCTTTTCTTCAATTTCCAATTCAATTAGATGTGAATTGTTAATTAAATGAACCATAACTATGTAACCCTATTCCTAATAGATTGACCCCGAAATAACATATCCAAATTATAACAAAGCCCATAGAAGCCACAATTGCGGAATTAAAACCTTCCGATTTTTTATTTGTTCGAGTATGGAAATAAATCCCGAATATAGTCCAAGTAATAAATGCCCAAGTTTCCTTTGGATCCCAATTCCAATATGATCCCCATGCCTCATTAGCCCATACTGCGCCTGAAAGAATACCTATGGTTAAACAGATAAATCCTAGACTAATAATATGATAACTCCAATGATCCAATTGTTGAATCAATTGATACCTGTAATAATTTCTAGCAGAAAAAAAATAAGTATTTAGTAAAACATTGGTTTTTGCATTCATGTATTGTATTTCACCGAAGGGAAATGACTCAGTTACAGTTCCATTTAATAATTTATTGCTTTTACCAAAAATCCTTATCACTTTTCGAAATGTAATGACTAGAAGAGCTGTGGATAATAATGATCCGCATAAAAGAGCTGCATAGCCGAATACCATCATACTTACGTGCATCATTAACCACTGAACTTGTAGAGCGGGCACTAATATTCCGGATTGATGCATTTTGGTTAACAAACACGAAGTTGCAAAGCCTTGGGTAAAAATAGCACTTGGCGCGGTTATTGCGCTTAAATGATTTTTATGTTTTAAAATCCTATGAATAATGGAGAAACTCCATGACAGAAAGATTAATGATTCATATAAATCACTTAATGGGAAATGCCCCGAATAAATCCAACGAATTACTAATAATCCTGTTAGACAGAAAAGGGTAGCTATCATCCCCTTTTCTGATGAATCATATAGTCCTACGATTTCATCGACTAATAAGGTTATTAAATTAATTGTAATTCCAATTAAAATGACCGAAAATGATATATGAGTTAATATATGTTCTAAAGTTGAAAATATCATAAATAAAAAATGAAATTAAAAGTAAAAAGTGAAAGTCTCTCGAGTATACGGAATGGAAATCGGAAATTCAATTCATTATAGGGCTTTTATATATCTTTTAGAAGATGTTATGCCGCCACTCGGATTCGAACCGAGATGCTCTAGCACTGCTTCCTAAGAGCAGCGTGTCTACCGATTTCACCATAGCGGCTTGCTAGAAATAATAATAACTTATTTTTATTTAATCGTCGAGATTGAAAGAGAAAGTTTCAATGAAATACTTTTTATTTTTAGGAAACATTCAATTGATGAATAAAAACCTGTTTCAATAGAGATTGAAACAGTCTCTTTTTTATCGTTTTATTTAGTTATTTAAGGTTTCAGTTTTATTTAACTTAACAATAACGTATTCTTTTTCTTTTTTATGGATCACGATCACAATTTAAGCATAATATCCAATAATTCAAAAAATTTTATTTAATTTGCATAACTTTTGTCTTGTGATAATCGTTAGGTTTTTTTCAGTATGAATTTGTCTTAGGGTTTATCAAACCAATTAGGTATTGAGCTAGACATATTATATAAAAGAATTTCGATTTCTATTGTCCTACTTCAAAAATTTATTTCTAAATCCGAATTCTAAAAATCGATATTTTTAGATTGATCCTCCCTTTCAAACATAGGATTTTTTTATTACTTATAAATTGCATACTATTCGTATAGAAATTAGAAATACGCCGAAATGGCGAAAGACGCTGTTCTCATTCTCACTTGGAGTGATGATTCAGAAAGTTAAAAAAAAAGTATAATTCAAAATTAGTTTCAACAACTCATTGCTTTTGTCTAAAGATTTCAATTTATGCTATAGAATAGCATAAATTGAAATAGAAAAGGACAAATAGAAAAGAAAAAAAAAAAGAAAAGACAAAACAAAACCTTTATTATTGTCTTATTTATAAGTGGGTGGGTGATGGGGAAATTAAGAATCCCCATCCCGGGAATGAAAAGCGTATTCAAATACAAATAAAGGCAAAACCCTCAATTTTTTATTCTTTTTTTTTTTTTTTCAAATAAAAAAAAAGTACCAATTCAGTAGCCAAATCTATTGGTTCAAAAGAGTAGGGAATTGAAATCATTATTTATTACTTACTTTTTCTATTTTTTTTTTACTTCTATTTTTCTATTCTTTCTATTCTATATTAAAAAATGGAATCTAAATTCGAAACTAAATCGGCTCGTTTTTGGAGTCGGGTGGATGCAGATTCCAATTATTCCAACGTTTTATTAATTATTTGTCGTACAAAAAACTTTTTGAATTCCCGGTCGAAAGGGATTTCGCTAACGAAAAAGCTTTCAGCGCCGCCCAATACCCCCCTTTTTTCCAAATATTTTTACGAATACGTTTTTTTAATATAGAACTACGTTTTTTTGGAACTGCCATTCAAAAAATAAAAAGTTATTCATTGCAAAAATTGGATGTGAAAGACATCTATTGTTTAAAACAAATCTTTTTTTTTTTTTTTTTTTCAATTCCTATTCCATACAATATCTGAGGCAAAATAATTTGTATTTCGGAGTTATTTGCGATACCTTTCTATCTCTGTCTCTTTTTGGGATGTTACATTTGTACATAAAAAATACATATCGAACAAGCTTAAGAACCCTTACCTACCTAATAAAAAACTTGAATCTTTTTCTTTTTTCTTTTCTAGTAATTGGTTATTAAATGCCATTTATTAGAATAGAACATAATCAATCAGTCCCGAATTAAACTCGTTAATTATTCTGAATAAACAAACAAAAATACCTAGTTCTTTTTTTATTAGGCAAAGTTATGGGACATCCGATGATTGATATCAAAATAAAGTACTTCTTTTTTTTGTCCAATTTTTTAGTCTTGATATATGTCCATAAATTTTTGTAATAGGGAATAATAATGGAAATTGGAATTTGCTGCTACGTTTTCCTAAAAATCTTACTTAGTATAAACTTAGTATAAAATGTATAAAATAATTCGTTATTTTTAACTTTGAAAATTTTTGAAGTAGTTGAGAAAGGTTCAAACTAACTACGAATAGAAAATCCCATTTTAGTTTCAGTTGCTTTTTTAATACTTTAGTAATCTCTTTTAAAAGAGATAAGAACCGGTGAATCAGAAACAATTAATTAAGAATAAAAAAATTATTATTTTTATGGAACATACATATCAATATTCTTGGATCATACCTTTCGTTCCGCTTCCAGTTCCTATGTTAATAGGAGTGGGACTTTTACTTTTTCCAACGGCAACAAAAAATCTTCGCCGTATTTGGGCTTTTCCTAGTATTTTTTTGTTAAGTATAGTTATGATTTTTTCGGTCGATCTATCTATTCAGCAAATAAATAGGAGTTCTATCTATCAATACATATGGTCTTTGACCATCAATAATGATTTTTCTTTCGAGTTCGGACACTTTATTGATCCGCTTACTTCTATTATGTCAATATTAATCACCACAGTTGGAATTCTGGTTCTTTTTTATAGCGACAATTATATGTCTCATGATCAAGGATATTTGAGATTTTTTGCTTATATGAGTTTTTTCAATACTTCAATGTTGGGATTAGTTACAAGTTCGAATTTGATACAAATTTATATTTTTTGGGAATTGGTTGGGATGTGTTCTTATCTATTAATAGGGTTTTGGTTCACACGACCTAGTGCGGCAAGTGCTTGTCAAAAAGCCTTTGTAACTAATCGTGTAGGGGATTTTGGTTTATTATTAGGAATCTTAGGTCTTTATTGGACAACGGGTAGTTTCGAATTTCGGGATTTGTTCGAAATATTCAATAACTTGATTTATAATAAGGAGGTTAACTTTTTATTTGTTACTTTGTGTGCCTTTCTATTATTTGGCGGCGCAGTTGCTAAATCCGCACAATTTCCCCTTCATGTATGGTTACCTGATGCCATGGAGGGTCCTACTCCTATTTCGGCTCTTATCCACGCCGCTACTATGGTAGCAGCGGGAATTTTTCTTGTAGCTCGTCTTCTTCCACTTTTCATAGCGATACCATACATAATGAATCTAATATCTTTTATAGGTATAATAACAGTATTATTAGGAGCCACTTTAGCTCTTGCTCAAAAAGATATTAAGAAAGGTTTAGCCTATTCTACAATGTCTCAATTGGGTTATATGATGTTAGCTCTAGGTATGGGGTCTTATCGAGCCGCTTTATTTCATTTGATTACTCATGCTTATTCGAAAGCCTTGTTGTTTTTAGGATCCGGATCAATTATTCATTCAATGGAAGCTCTTGTTGGATACGCTCCAGATAAAAGCCAGAATATGGCTCTTATGGGCGGGTTAAGAAAGCACGTGCCAATTACAAAAACTGCTTTTTTATTAGGTACACTTTCTCTTTGTGGTATTCCACCTCTTGCTTGTTTTTGGTCCAAAGATGAAATTCTTAATGATAGTTGGTTATATTCACCGATTTTCGCAATAATTGCTTCTTTCACAGCCGGATTAACTGCATTTTATATGTTTCGGATTTATTTACTTACTTTTGAAGGACATTTAAACGTTCGTTTTCAAAATTACAGTGGCAAAAAAGGAAATTCCTTCTATTCAATATCTCTATGGGGTAAAGAAGAGCCAAAATCAATTAAAAAAAGTTTTCCTTTAGTTGCTTTATTAAAAATAAATAATAATGAAAGGGAAAGGACTTCTTTTTTTTCGAAGAAAACATACCGAATGGATACTCATGTAACAAAAATGCCTTTTCTTACTATTTTTCCTTTTGGTCCTACAAAGACTTTTTTTTATCCCCATGAATCGGACAATACTATGCTATTCTCTATGCTTATATTAGTCTTATTTCCTTTGTTTGTTGGAGCCATAGGAATTCCCTTTAATCAAGAAGGAAACAATTTGGATATCTTAGCAAAATTGTTAACTCCGTCTATAAATCTTTTACATCAAAATTCAAATCATTTTTTTGATTGGTATGAATTTTTGCCAAATGCAACTTTTTCAGT